AACCTAGCCCAGCTACCTTAAGAGTACAACCTTAGCCGTATGACCATTCGAGTGAAACGATGCGGGAAACGCCCCATCCTGCCACTCAAAAGAAGTCCTCAATGCCCTTCCCCACACAACAGGTCGTTGAGAAATAAGCGACTCAAATAACATAAACATAAATAACAACGCAGAAACAAAAGAAATTAAAGAACCTCAAGATGATACCACATTTCACTTAACAAACCCATCAGGATAATCAGAATATCGTCGAGGTATACCAGCCAACCCCAAAAAATGCTGTGGAAAAAAAGTTAAATTAACACCTACAAACGTTAAGATAAAATGAACTTTTCTCCAAACCACATGAAAAGTCACCCCAGAAATCAAAGGGTACCAATACCTAAAAGCCCCAAATAACGCAAAAACAGCTCCCATCCTCAACACATAATGAAAATGGGCCACCACATAATAAGTGTCGTGTAAAACAATATCCAAAGAAGAGTTGGATAACACAATACCAGTTAACCCACCCACAGTAAACAAAAAAATAAACCCTAAAGCCCACAAAATAGATGGCTCAGTCTTATTAACAAACCCATGAATAGTAGCCAATCACCTAAAAACCTTAATCCCCGTGGGAACAGCAATAATTATCGTGGCAGCAGTAAAGTAAGCCCGAGTATCAACATCCATCCCAACAGTAAACATGTGATGAGCCCAAACAATAAACCCTAAAACTCCAATAGAAATAATAGCAAACACTATCCCCAAGTACCCAAACACCTGCTTCTTCCCAGCATAGTGCATAACAATGTGCGAAATTACACCAAACCCAGGTAAAATCAAAATATATACTTCAGGATGCCCAAAAAACCAAAAAAGATGTATATATAAAACGGGATCCCCTCCACCTACAGGGTCAAAAAAAGACGTATTAATATTCCGATCAGTAAGCAATATCGTGATAGCACCAGCCAAAACAGGTAATGACGCAACCAATAAAACCGCTGTTACCGCAACAGCTCACACAAACAAAGGGATTCGCTCAGCAGTTAACCCAGGAGATCGCATGTTTCCAACAGTAGAGATAAAGTTAATAGCCCCCAAAATAGAAGAAGCACCGGCAAGATGTAAAGAAAAAATAGCTAAATCAACTGAAACCCCAGAATGACCCACATTTCCAGATAACGGGGGATAAACTGTCCACCCAGTCCCGACACCACTCTCCACCAAAGAAGAACTCAACAACAAAAACAAAGCCGGCACCAGTAACCAAAACCTTAAATTATTCAACCGAGGAAAAGCTATATCAGGAGCTCCAACCATAAGAGGAATAAGTCAATTACCAAAACCACCAATCATTATCGGTATAACTAAAAAAAAAATCATCACAAAAGCGTGTGCTGTTACAATTACATTATAGAACTGATCACCCCCTAACAACCTACCGGATTGCCCTAACTCAATCCGAATCAAAGAACTCAAAGCTAAGCCAACCAAACCAGACCACAAAGCAAACAACAAATATAAAGTACCAATATCCTTATGATTTGTAGAACATAATCATCGCAAACATCACAACTAATAATACTAACAAACCAACCAATGATAAAACACTTTAGGAGAAACCCTCTCCAACCCAATAGGTATAAAAGAGTGATTCAACCCACAAATCTCACTACACTGCCCATACATTACACCAGATCTCATCAAATAGACACCCAACTGATTAATCCGACCAGGAACAGCATCGACCTTTACACCAACCGAAGGAAGAGCCCAAGCATGAATAACATCAGCAGACCCTACAAGAATCCGCCTATTAACCCCATAAGGTAACACACACCGATTATCAACCTCCAAAAGACGATAACCTCCCCTTCTTTCATCACCCCCACTCATTATATAAGAATCAAACCTAATAAGATCCGTTCCGTCACCAAACTCATAACTTCAATACCATTGGTGCCCAATCGCCTTCACCCTAACCATAGGACCCACAACCTCATCTAACAAGTACAACAATCGAATAGACGGAACAGTTAAAACCAACAATAACAACCCAGGAGCTACGGTCCAAGCAGCCTCCAACCTCTGAGCCTCTACGATAAATCGAGAAGACAACCTTCTTTTCAACAAACAAATTATCATATAGCCCACAAAAGAAGAGACCAACACAAGAACAAACATAGCATGGTCATGAAAAAATGCCAACTCAAATCCTAAACCACTAAAACTATCTTGAAACCCCAACTGACCTCAAAAGCTCATCTTTCATTTACTTTCACCTTACCCATCCTTATCAACCCTATACACAACTGACCACTACTAACTCCCCCACTCCAAAGAACCCTCACGCCACTCATGAACAATCCCACCAAACAACAAAAAAAGAAAAAAAAACAATGTAAGGTAACCTCCAACCCAGATTCAATAACCCCCTACTACTATAACAACTGGAAATAACAAAACAATCTCCACATCAAAAACCACAAAAATAACAGCCAACAAGAAAAATCGCAAAGAAAAAGGTACCCGAGAAGACCCCATTGGATCAAACCCACACTCAAATGGGCTTATCTTCTCTCCACCACCTATTCTTAACACCCCTAAAAACAAAACAACCAATAACAGCACAAAACCCAACAAAATAGATAACAACACCCTAAATATTACCTTTTCCATTTTTGTCTTCTGACAGACAAATTAATCTGACTTCCATTACTTCATCAACCCTAACGAAAAGTAACTCTCTATCTACAGAACCACAATCTATTGTTTTCTATTAAACTATTTCGCCTCTCTCCCACTAAAGCAATTCCATTTACAACTCTTTCCAAAAACTTCAATAAACAACAAATCAATATTTAATAATACCATAAACAATACCCCCATGTATATACACCCCAACAAATCAATACTAGTTCTATACTTTAATAAAAAGACCTGATTTGCAATCAACTATTGAGCCCAAACTCTAGAACTACTTTACTATAACCACAAAACTCACTCAAACCCATACCCCAAAGGATCCTCGGAGAATATTTGCCTTGAAGCCAAAAAAAAAGTGTTCGACTCACTTGTCCTTTACCGCAGAAAGGTAGCCGAGCTTATATGAGGCTTCTAACCACATAAAGAGAGGTTCAACTCCTTTCACTTTTCTCCAGCCAATTAAGTGTTACCACTTTGCACGTTGACTTTTCACGTCAAAAGAACATATTAGTGTACTTGGTTATCAAAATAAAAACCTGGCTCAAAAACATATTTAACTGCAGAAAAACACAAAAAGTAATTATTATTTTTATTACCAGACTCCCCCTTATAGTTCTCCTACCAAATATCTTCCACGAAATACCAGAAAAATTTCCATATATTAATACCCTATTGACCAACAACCCACTAAAACAAAACCAACCAATTAACCAACCCCCAACTCCCACAGGTTACCACCCCCTCAAAAATAGCCCCGCTTCTACCAACATCTCCAACAAAACATAAATGAAATCTCCCTACAAATCTCTATTTTTATTTTTAATGGTGATAAGCACGTGCATAGTTTTATCTTCCTCAACTTGGTTAATAACCTGAATGGGCCTAGAAATTAACATACTAGGATTCATCCCACTAATATACCTTGAAGGAACCACAAACGAATCAGAGACAGCAACAAAATACCTGGTACCCCAAGCCCTTGGCTCAACAATTTTTATCGCTTCGGCGATAACTACCCTTCACTCAAACAACTTCCAAATCCTAATACCAATTGCATTATGTTTAAAGCTAGGGGCTGCACCACTTCACTTCTGGTTTCCCCCAGTAATAGCAAGACTTCCTCTACTTCCAACTTTTCTCCTACTTACCTGGCAGAAAATTGCCCCAATTTTTGCCATCGCCTCCCTCCCCTCAACACTTAGAGCTAAAATCCTACCTATTGCAGCAATTAGTGCACTATGGGGAGGAATTGCTGGGGTAAATCAAACAGATATTCGATCCCTACTCACCTACTCCTCAATCGCACACACGGGATGGATATTAGCCAGTATCGACAGCTCCGCCCCAACTTTAACACTCTATCTCACAACTTACATTTTAATTACAGTTTCCATTTATTTGTGTTTAATTAAACAATGCACAGAATCGCATAAACAACTTTTTTCTTTTAAAGAACCTTATGACTCCCTCCTATTAATCATTGCACTTCTCTCACTTAGGGGCCTCCCTCCCCTCACAGGTTTTATAATAAAGCTCCTAGTTTTGTATTTTACAAAAGCCTCAACAATAATCATCCTCACCCTAATCCTAGGCGCTATAACAAGACTACTTTATTACCTATCCCTCACCTTATCCCCACTCTCCCACACAAACAAACTACACTTCTCCAAATTAAGAATCACCGCAAAAGCATCAACCATATTTCTTCTATCTCAACTTCTACCATTATCGCTTATTATTTTCTTCTTCTAAGTAGGGTAAGCTAAGCACAAGCTGTTGGGCTCATAACCCAAAAATAGACTCCACTCTCCCTACCAACTCTAACCAATAATTTATAAGGAATTTAAGTTAAATAAACTAATAGCCTTCAAAGCTTTAATTGATATCGTACAATCAATCCCTACCCATTAAGCAAGAAACTCCAAAGTATTATGGTTTCGGCCCATAAGTAGGTATACCTTACATACCCTCGCTTTACCCACAAATATTTCATTGATGTAAACAATTAACTTTACTACTTAAACTACATATGGTAGCCCACACACATTGTGTACCTAGCCGGGTACCCATACTTCAACCTTTAAAAGGTTTATTTACATGGTAAACAGCCAGACTCCAACTTATGTCTAAGGTTTCTCCCACAACACCAATGTCTTATATTATAGTAGTTAGGCAACTAAGCTATAGAAACAAGTATGTAAGGATGACAAAAGTGGTGCCAGCAGTCGCGGTTATACCACTATCCTAAGTTAATCATTAGCAAATCCAGGATTACCATCATTTAAAAGACTACAAGATTAACTTTATATGTAAAAAATACATTATAACCACACCCAACTAAGTCTTACCCACCTTATCCTCACAAACCACGACCTCAGAACTTGGATTAGATACCCAACTACTGTGTGGCCTAACCCATATAAAGAATACTAAATACGAAAGTTTCAAACTCAAACAATGTGGCGGTGCTTTACCCCTCATCAGGGGATCCTGTGGCTTAAACCGATAACCCACGATAAACTCAAGCTTTCCTTGTACTACAGCTTGTGTGTGGCCGTTTAAGCTTGCTCAGAAAAGATAAACAAAGGAAGCAATTAGGTTCATAGCCCCAATAATTCAGGTGACACATAGCCAATGGTAAGCTGTCCTACGGGATACAACTAGCCAACCCTACTGAAATTCAACCTTTAAGGTTGAATGAAAGAGGACTTGAAAGTAAGGTTTAATACATCATGCAAACCTGAACAAGAACTAAAGCGCGCACAAATCGCCCGTCACTCCGACAATAAAGTCGGATAAGTCGTAACACAGTAGGGGTAATGGAAATTGCCCCTATCTACAAATCCACGATGGCCGAGAACAGGCATCGAGCTTTTAACTCGACCACAGTCACCACTTCTGGATAAGCTTTGAGAAGCTAATTTTAAGCGCCGGTCTTGTAAACCGAAATCAAGGTAACCCTCCAAAGCTCCTAACTCAAAACAAAGTGGCTGAGTATTTAGGCAAAAGATTGTAGCTCTTTATACGGGTCACTCCCCTTTGTACGCCCAATAAACTAATATATCCCACACACCCATAAAAAAAATTTTTTATGCCCCACAGTATCCCAACAAAACTCTTATCCTTAAACAACCGCAAGGACTACCAACCTCTGCTCACCATAGAATAGATAACAACTTATCCCTCTTGCATCATGGAGGAGCAACAAAACCGTAAAAATCATACTACTCCCGAATAATTATGAGCTACTAAATTTTAAAACTTAATGTTTCACAATTAAAAGATTAGTTTTTAGTAGAAGTAACAAGCCTTCCATATAGTTAGATAGCTGGTTTTTCGCAAAAAGTATCAAAGTACTGCCCCATAGTTAAACTTAAATACAAGCTAAACTATAGGAGCCACCCTTTTAAGGACTAGCTTAAAAGGACAATTAAAATAATTTCCACATCACACCTTAAACGTAGACTTAAAAGCAGCCACCAAAACAGCGTTTTAGCTAATAAACCACCACAATACAATATAAAAACAAAATTTTAACTAAAGCGAAATCTAGTACCAAACATCCCTTACTAACAAACAGGCATCCTATTAGTATTACAATTATCAACAAACATTAAAAATATTAACAAATTTAATACAATAAATAACTTTCCTATTTTTAAACCATACAGAGTGAACTCGGCAACAAATCTCCCCTGCCTGTTTACCAAAAACATCGTCTTTTGTTAACTCACATAAAAGATAATGCCTGCCCAGTGAAACTTTTAAACGGCCGCGTTAGCGTGAGCGTGCTAAGGTAGCGTAGTAAATAGCCTTTTAATTGGAGGCCAGTGAATGGCAAGACTGGGGATATCTGTACCCTGTATAGAAAAATAACTTTTCATCTGAGTGAAAAGACCCAGATAATAAAGGAAGACGAAAAGACCCCGCGGAACTTTACCTTTTCCAGTCTTTCTGTGCTTAGAAACACAACAAACAAAAGGTTTGATTGGGGCAATCTCGGAACCACCCAAACTTCCGACCACTACTAATAATATATAAAACTTGATAAGGACCAAAAAGAAGTTACCCCGGGGATAACAGCGTAATCCAACTTGAGAGTACAAATCAAAAGTTGGGTTTGCGACCTCGATGTTGGCTTAAGGATATCCACATAAGTGCAACCGCTATGACAGGATAGTCTGTTCGACTATTATACCCTTACACGAGCTGAGTTAAGACCGGCGCAAGCTAGGTTGGTTTCTATCTCCTTAATCCAAAAAATTTTCTTGATTGTACGAAAGGACCCCAAGAAGTGCAGCAAATAATAAGCATTTATTTATAAACAACCTTTAACCCTAACCTTAACTTATTTTACAGTTTAAGCAAGTTAGTATAATAATACCATTGACTTAGGATCAATAAATAAGCCTAAACACTTACTTGCCAATATAAGGGGATGAAGCTTATATAGCAATTGGCTGTTACCTAATAGATAGTGATTATATTCACCTACCCCATCCACCTACCTCAGGAAATAGTTTAAGTAAAACAAAAACTTTGGGAGTTTTAAATTTAGCCACACTAATTTTCTGAATTAATATACCAACACGAAAACAACATCCAGCTATTAAAGCTCTAAACAACTCTCTCTATGACCTTCCAACCCCAACAAACCTATCTATCTGATGAAACTTTGGATCCTTACTAGGCCTATGTTTAACCATCCAAATCATTACAGGTCTACTCCTTGCTATACACTACATCCCCAACATAGACCTTTCATTTTACTCTATCGCCCACATTTCACGAGACGTAAGCTATGGTTGACTTATACGCTCTATCCACGCAAATGGCGCCTCACTCCTTTTCGTTTGCATTTACCTCCATACAGGCCGAGGGTTATACTATGGCTCCTACTTAGCGAAGGAAACCTGAAATATTGGTATTATTCTCTTATTTTTAACTATAGCAACAGCTTTTCTGGGTTACGTTCTCCCATGAGGGCAAATATCTTTTTGAGGTGCCACTGTAATTACTAATTTATTATCGGCAATCCCATACGTGGGAAAAACTTTAGTGTACTGATTATGGGGAGGATTCTCAGTCTCTAACGCAACTTTAAACCGATTTTTCGTCCTTCACTTCGTTCTCCCATTTGCCATCGCAGCCTTTACTGCAATACACCTCCTATTTCTTCATGAAACCGGATCCAATAACCCATTAGGTATCTCACCAAACTCTAACCTTATCCCATTTCACATTTTTTACACAATCAAAGACAAAGCTGGATTTTTCGCACTCCTAGGAACATTAACTCTCATTTGCCTATTTTCCCCAAACCTTTTAACCGACCCAGAAAATTTCATCCCAGCAAATCCCCTAAGAACCCCTGTACACATTCAACCAGAATGGTACTTTCTATTTGCCTATGCAATCTTACGATCCATCCCCAATAAATTAGGTGGTGTTATTGCCCTAATCATATCCATTCTCACCCTAATCTTGATACCCCTAACACATCTAAACTCCATACGCTCCAACTCATTTTACCCATTAAACCAAATCCTTTTTTGGTTATTTGTGGGGGTATTTCTTACTCTTACCTGAATTGGTAAACAACCAGTAGAAGACCCCTTCATTTGAATTGGCCAAACCTTTTCCACTGCCTACTTCACCTTCTTTTTCATTTCCCCGGCAATAGCTAAAGCATGAGACCTCCTAGTGTTTCATTCCCCCCAAGATTCAACTTACTGGATAAGTAGTTTAAACTTAAAACATAACGCTGAAAATGTTAAAATAGCATCAGCCCTTCTCCAACCCGGGGTACACCCACTCATACCTTATGAAAACAGGTTATAATATACAACCCTTCTCCAAATTTAGTAAAACCCCTACTTCCCCAAAAATTACATTCACCGAACCACACCACTTATTATTACTCCCCCAAAAAATACCTTCATAAACTTAAAGAGCAATAGGAAGAATTACAAAAAACAAACCTAAAAGAACTAAAAAAATTCGAAAAAAACTTAGTAACCTTCCACTTTGTATAGTACAAAAAACCCGAATACCACCACCAATAACCTTAAAAGTACCCTGCCCACCCAAAACTTCCATCCAACCCAAATCCAAACATGAATGCGCTGATAAGCCACCCTTTAATCCTACACTAGAAATCAATCTCCCAGATACCAAACCCATAAACCACATCCTTGATAAAAATCAATCTAACTCGCCCAACAGTCTCCGCCTTACCTTTTGTACTTTTAACAACCCCACCAAAATATAGACCAACCCAAAAAGTGTAACAAACCCAATAATCACCTTACCCAGAACACCAATTAAATCAAATCCATTCACAGCCACCCACACCAACTGTAAAAATCACCCCCCGACAGTTGCCCCAACAACTAGAACACAAATAGAAATAATGATATATCCCCTCTCAACCACAAACAAACATAAAGAACCCCCAAAACTTTGCCCAAACACCCCCATAAGACAAATTCGCAACCTATATACCAGACTAAGACCAGCCCCCACCACCAAAATAAAAATCTCAAAGCTACCGCCAAAACACCTAAAAGCCCCCTCTAAAACCAAATCCTTAGAATAAAACCCCCTAAGAAAAGGCATTCCGCATAATATCACACCCCTCAAAACCAAACATCCACCCCTAAATGGCAACAATTGATTAACTCTACCCAAAATCCGACCATCTTGAGTATCCCTAGTAGAGTGGATAATAGACCCAACACACAAAAACAACAAAGCCTTAAACAATGCATGAGTAAACAGATGAAATACAGCAATCACAGGGTAACCAATACCAACGGTAAACACCATAAGCCCAAGCTGCCTAAGAGTCGACAGAGCAATAATCTTCTTCAAGTCAACCTCAAAACAAGCCCTCAACCCAGCTATCACTAAAGTCAAACCTCCAACCTTCCTTAGAAACCACAAAATCTCTGGACTCTCAACCAAAGAACTATAAAATCGAATAATCAAATAAACCCCAGCTGTAACCAAAGTAGAAGAATGAACTAATGCCGACACCGGAGTAGGAGCAGCCATTGCCGCCGGTAACCAAGCAGAAAACGGAATTTGAGCTCTTTTGGTTATACCCCCCAAAACCACCAAACAACAAATTATTACACCAAAACCCCCAAACAACCCATAACCAAAAGACCACTCCCCCCAATTAATTAAAAAACAAACTGACAAAATCAACAAAGCATCCCCAACCCGATTAATCATCATAGTCAGCATACCAGCCGCTAAAGATTTCTTATTTTGGTAATAGATAACTAAGGCAAAAGACACAATCCCCAAACCATCCCACCCCAGCAAAACTCTAATCAACCTGGGAACATAAATAAGCAAATTCATTGACCCAACAAAAGCCATAATCAACAATATAAACCGCCGCAGAAATACTTCCCTCTCCATATAAGATATTCTAAATAAAGAGACCGAACCAGAAATTAAACAAACAAAACAAGAAAACACAACACTAATATGGTCAACCACAATAGGGAAAGTTCAATCGACCCCACAAAGGTAAAAAAACTGCCACTCAATCATATACCCCCCACCATTCCCAACAACCCCACAAAACCCAAACACTCATAACATCAATCTAATAAAAAACAAAAAAATAGAACACAATAAAGGGGCCCCAAATAACTCAACAAATTTCACTGCAGTACTGCAATCCGCAATTAAGCCACACCTAACAAGAGTAGTTTATACTTATTTATACCACCTTATCCCTCCTTTACCTCCCCTTTTTTCAAAATTTCAGGCCACGGCCTATTAGGGATAGTACCCTTATGGGTTATTTATACCACCTTATCTTTAATAGAATCTCTTACTAGGGCTATAGTACCCTTATGGGTTATTTATACCACCTTATCCCTCCTTTACCTCCCCTTTTTTCAAAATTTCAGGCCACGGCCTATTAGGGGGAAATTGTTTATAATACTTTATAGGCTTTTCTATAAACAAATATTCCTATACCTCATAACCCTCTTAGGGGTTACTCATCCCACTTAACAGCCATTAGGGGCACTCTCAAAGAAAGTACCCCTAATGGCTTAATAGTACCCTTATGGGTTATTTATACCACCTTATCTCCCCAAAACTCCGAAGCATAGACCATGATGGAGAAATAGTTCACAAAATTTCACAAACTTATTTGTAAATAAAAATTTTTTGTTTAACTGAAAGCTAGTGATCTGTCACAAATGAATTTGAATCATTAAACGGAGCCAAAAACTCCGCTTTCAACATTTTCTGTCTTGTAGTATATATTTCAACATTACCATAAACTGCAACTTTATTAAAGCATAATGCCAAGGCATCCAACCGTTAGTATCGCGCCGGAAGAACGGACTACTTTGATGAGGTAGATCATGGACTAAGCACCCGATACTTCTTACAACCAAAAAGTAGTATATAAATTACCGCTCGTTTACACCGAGCAAAAGGCTCTCAACCCTTTTTGAAGTGAAGTGGCAGAAAAGTGCCTCAGATTTAAGCTCTGATCAAGGAGAACACCTCCCTTTACTAATTACCTCCCACGTAATTCCCACCTTTATAACATATCTTTTAATTATACTAAGTGTAGCATTTTTTACCCTCCTTGAACGCAAAACCCTCAGATACTTCCAAACTCGAAAAGGCCCCAATAAAGTCGGGCTTATTGGGATCCCTCAACCTTTAACAGACGCATTAAAGCTCTTCACAAAAGAGTGAGTAATACCAACCTCCTCAAATTACCTACCATTTATTCTTACCCCAACTATCATATTAATCTTAGCACTTAGACTTTGACAACTATTCCCATCCTTTATACTATCATCCCACACAGTATTAGGAATACTTTTATTCCTGTCTATCTCCTCCCTAGCTGTCTACACAACTCTCATAACAGGCTGGGCCTCAAACTCCAAATATGCCCTTCTAGGGGCTATCCGAGCTATAGCTCAAACCATTTCCTATGAGGTTTCAATAACATTAATTATTGTTTTTTATTTATTTTTAACAATACAAATAGACCTAGTTACAGTTCGCTCAATCAACTTCTCCACACCCACCATCACCCTCTCACTACCATTACTTGGTATATGAATCGTAGCTATTTTAGCAGAGACAAACCGAGCCCCATTTGACTTCGCAGAAGGGGAATCAGAACTAGTCTCCGGATTTAACGTTGAATATAGTGGAGCCGGTTTTGCTCTTCTCTTCATAGCTGAATACAGCAATATTCTACTAATAAGACTTCTTATCGCCTGCACATTAACTGGCACTTTACTAGCGTCAATTCCAGTAGCTGGTATATTTTTTTGAGCACGAGCCACTCTTCCCCGATACCGATATGACTTACTAATAGCAATAACCTGAAAAACCTTTCTCCCAATTAGCCTAACCATTTTATTAGTGTCCACCCCATTAATACTTATCATAGTATAATTACGTCTACCAGATTACAACCTTCTTATATTGAAAGTATATACTAGTACAACTGCCTTCCAAGCAGGAAGCCCAAATTAGGTCAATATAGCTTCAGCAATTACAGCTGCTGTTATTACACTACTATCACTACTAATTATTTGAATTTATCTAATGTTAAGAATAACCCTCCCTATATACCCCCTATCATTAGGTGCAATAATCCTGCTCCTAGCTTTTATTATTTGCGTAATCGTTGCCACAATAAGCCCATGATATGCTTACATACTCTTCTTCATTTTTATTGGTAGAATACTTGTAATATTTGCATATATCGCATCATTAACCCCCAACATAACCTTCGCCATTAATAATCAATTAATACCAACTATTCTTACCGTAATTACTACTCTAGGTATTAACAATTCAGAACCAACCCAAAACCACCAAACAAACCCAAATCTAAGCCTAAGAATCGACGATAGCACCCAAGCCTTAAGGTTTCTATATTCCACCATCGGTGAAAGATGTATTATTCTTTTAGCCACTGTTCTCCTATTCACTATGGTAGTGAGAGTAAAACTATGTAAACCAATGAGCGGAGCTCTGAAACCCTATTCCTAATTTTTTTTACTCATATACAAAACATGTTAATAAAACCCTACTTAACTAACAAAATTTTATTAAAAACACTCTTACCCCTCAAAGAGACACCACCAATATAAAACAAACCAAATAACAAATAAACTCTTCTAATATAACCCCACCCCACACCCAAAACGGATACTGACCATGTTGTGTAGAAGAGTACACACACCAAGAATACAAACCCCTTAAAAAAACTATAACCCCAGTAAAAAGAGCAAAAATAGTAGAATACCTTAACACAGAAATCCCAAGTATCAACTCTCCCCACAAATTCAAAGACGGGGGAGCAGCCATATTAATAGCACACATTAAAAACCAACATAAAGCAACCCCAGGAACCATAACCAACCCACCCTTAATTAAATACAGCCTACGAGTGTGGTAACCCCTGTAAGTTTCGCCCACTAGAAAAAATATCCCAGAAGAACATAACCCATGAGCAATCATCATAACTAAACAACCCAACCACCCCCAATCCGTGTTTGAATATACACCACCCAAAACCAAACTTATGTGCCCAATAGAAGAATAAGCCACCAGTGCCTTCACATCACTTTGAACAAAACAAACTATCCTAGCGACCACACCACCCCCAAGCCCAAGACAAAACACCACACTAATTGATAAAGACCCAAATAAGCTTAACATATAAAAAAACCGAATCAGCCCATAACCCCCCAACTTTAGTAGCACACCAGCCAAAATCATAGACCCAGCTACAGGTGCTTCAACATGAGCCTTTGGCAACCACAAATGAAACCCATAAATCGGTAACTTCACCAAAAAAGCCAAAGAAGCACAAATGTCAACCAATCAACCACGACTAAGCCCCCCACAGCCGAAGCCCCAAAAAACAGATCCTTCCCTTCCTAAAACTAAAACAACTAAAATTAATAAAGGAAGAGAAGCACTAACAGTATAAAGTATCACGTATTTACCAGCCTGCAACCGCTCCGGCTGATACCCTCACCCTAAAATAATTAATAAGATAGGAATAAGCCTAAACTCAAACAATAGATAAAAAGCAAGCAGAGATCTAACCCTAAAAGAAAAAATAAGCACCATAGTTAACACCAAAATCGTAAAAACAAATTTACTTGATTTATTGTCTCTCTTCCCAATATCTCGCACACTAGCTAACATTCTTAACCCCGAAACTAAAACAGTTAAGGAAACAAGCCCAAAAGAAAAATTATCCATTACCAAAAAATCCCCCCAACAACTCACTAACCCAAGTGAACTAAACCACACTTCAAGACTAACTACAAACATAACAACACATACTCAAATAAACCTCCACCAAAACACCCTTAACCTAATTACCCTAACCCCAGCAACAAAAATCCTAATTATAAATAAACTAAAAATGACCAGAAACCAACCCCCTAACGTAATCACTACCCGTACTACGAATTAATGAAACCAGCACACTCAACCCTAACGCTGCTTCACACACCCCAAAAGCCAAAAACACCAAACAGATACCCCTCAACCCCCCTGATAAATAAATCACACCAAAAACTATAACATAAACCCTTAAAGTAAAAATCTCCATACTTAACAAAACCCCAAAAAGCCTTTTCCGTTGAGCAACCAAACACACACCCCCAACCAAAACCCCAATAACCCCGACACCCACAACAGGAAAAGCCCACACCAAACAAATTAACTTATTTTTGTCTTTTTAATCCAAATTTCCTTCCTAAATCCCCACTTTACCCCCAAACCACCAATACCCCCCACAATCCTACCAACCTTATTTTTCCCCATAACCTTATATTCACCTACAGCCCCCCACCAAACACCAACCATAAACAAAATCACACAAACTAACAAAACTCCAAAAACCAAAACCCAAGATATAGGACTTAATTGCGGCACAAAAGAATACCTAACAAGGCAACATGAACTCGACAAATTCAGGTTATATTTTAACTAATTCTTTCCCCACCAAACCTAATGTACCCGCGACAGTGGGTGATCAGAAGAGTACAGTCCAACTAATAAAACAAATACATAAGCTTGCAAAAACCTAACAGCAAACTCAAAGATTACATACCCCCACATTACCAAACCCCCAAATAAGATCCCAACCAACCTCGCCCCACAAAAAAACTCCGCCACATATCCACCAATAACATGTAACATAAGGTGCCCCATAGTAATATTCGCAGCCAACCGAACCCCCAAAGTAATCGGGCGAATTAAAACTCTAATCCTCTCAATTAACACAAGTAGTGGGATTAACCTAACTGGTCTACCTGTAGGGACCAGCTGACCGGCACTATACCCCAAAGAAAAATATCAACCCCTAAAAATTAAACAAAACCAAACCACCCTAGCTAACACAAAAGTTAAAGACAAGTGCCTAGTTGGACTAAATACATCGGGCACCATACCAGAAATATTTACAAAAAAAATAATTACAAATAACGAAACCTGCCCCAAAACAAAACCCCCAAAAAACTTACCAGAACAAGTCTTTACCAATCCAAAAACCAACTCACCCAACAAAAAAAAACTCACCCTCAACCTAGAAACCCCTACCCAAAACTGAACCACACATACCAATAACCCAACAAACCCACTCAACCAAACAAATCCCCAAACTCTAACACCAAAACTTAACCCGGCATCCAAAGATGAAAAAATATCTACTAACATTTATAGTACCTTAACATTATCGTAACAAATTCCCAACACAACTACACTTAAAAACCCCATCAATAAACACACAAATACAAAAAAATTCAAACAACATCCACAAAGTGTCAATACCAAGCAGCAGCCTCAAACCCAAAATGGTGAAAAACCGAAAAATGATATAGATAGCATCGAACCGTGCACACAACCAAAAAAACCCTACCAATTAAAACATGTAACCCATGAAACCCAGTTATTAAAAAAAAAGTAGAGCCATACACCCCATCCGCTACCCTAAAAGAAACCTCCTGGTACTCCCCCCACTGAAGAGCTGTAAAATATAACCCCAACAAAACCGTCAAACCCAACCCACACAAAGCCTCCTCTCGTCTCCCCCTTACCAACCTATGGTGGGCTCAGGTAACCCTCACACCAGAACCTAATAACACAACCGTATTTAATAGTGGAACCTTAAAAAGATTAAGTGGCAAAACACCAACAGGAGGCCAAACACAACCCAACTCCACAGAAGGAACAAGTCTCCTATGAAAAAACCCCCAAAAAAAAGCAAAAAAGAAACATACCTCAGAAAAAATAAACAAAACCATACCCCAACGAAGGTTCCCAACAACCCAACTAGTGTGATAACCTTGATAAGTCCCCTCACGACTCACATCACGCCATCACTGTGACACAGTTAAAATGATAACTACAACACCAATCAACACCAAACCTACACCTTTCCCATAAAAGCACCTCACCAAACCTACAGTTAAAATTAACCTCCCCCTTGCCGCAGCAAGGGGCCATGGGCTAAACTCAACCAAATGAAAAGGATTACGTAACATTATACCTCACTAACCAAACTTACCC